ATATTCATTTCTCCAACTCCAGGTATTAAAAGAATATTTGGACGTTCTCTTATAGACCAAACAGAGTAATTGACGTTTCATTCATTAGATGGGCTAAAAAAAAAAATTAGAGAGTTCATTGAAATTCTCAAATTTTTAAGATACTTTTTTGGATGAGCCGAGCCAATAGGATGAAATTAAAAGAGTTCCACATCATGAACTATGTACCGCGCACATCACTTAGAAGGGCTCTTGAAAGTAACATAGGACGAAATAAAGAAATAGAATATGAAAAATAGAATGAACTAATATTCTATTTGTACTGTATCTGAGATCAATCTTGGCTATTCCCGCCCCTCACCTAGACTCTGCTTTTTGGTCTTTCAACTAAACAATTGAAATTTACCCCTTCGACTATGTATGAAGTCGTAACATTTTTTTTTACTGGCGGAGACACGAATAAATAAAAAAGTAAGAAGAAACAAAATTTAATTCGTTTTTTTTTTGTATACTTTAAATAAAATACAAAAAATACACAATACCCATCGTTTCTTTTACCCGTTTTAGATACATAAAACTTAATTAGTAAGGGGTATAGCTCCGACACTTAGATGGATAAGTATGTATCATGATCTATAACTAGAACACTGAATATGTATGTCGACCCATATCAATTAATTTGTAAAATATATACTCATACAAATTCTCATACAAATTATTCATGTGCCAGGAACCAGATTTGAACTGGTGACACGAGGATTTTCAGTCCTCTGCTCTACCAGCTGAGCTATCCCGACCATTCATGACGCATCATGCTCATTTTATTTTAATATAGGACTTGGGTCTATGTCAATTAAAAAAATGAAAAGATATTACTATTACAAAGTAATATCCAGGCCCTGGTAGAATTTCTTGTATTTTCAAAAAGAAAACTTTGTAAGTTTCAATACAGTACAAATAATACAAATAATGATATGGATTGTTAATTATTTAAATTTAATACATTATTCAAAGATGATCATTTGTACACGTATCATATATATCACATACAAGGCTTATGATGTGATAATAAAAAAAATTTCCGCTCAGATCGGTTTGTGAAATAGTAGAGTGAGAATGACTGAGAACTATAAACAATTTTGAGTCACTAACAAAATGAGAAGATAAATAATTAGGGAGGCAACCAGGTCTTTTTGGGGATAGAGGGACTTGAACCCTCACGATTTCTAAAGTCGACGGATTTTCCTCTTACTATAAATTTCTTTGTTGTCGATATTGACATGTAAAATGGGACTCTATCTTTATTCTTAATACGATTAAAAAATTCTTCAAAATAAAAAGATTTATCGGACTATGATGGAGTGAATGTTTTGATCAATGAATATTTAATTCTTTTTTTTTTTTTTATATCATATAAATAGATAGAAAAAAATTATAGAACCGGTTGGAGTCGTCATTAATCATTTTTAATCGTTTGGCGCTAGTAGTTCAGTAAGTATACATCAGTAAGTATACATATGTATATAGGTTTATCTTTCATCTTTTCGGAAGTTTCGATGAAAAGATTCCTTTATGAACACAATGCAGCCAACTCCATTTGTTAGAACAGCTTCCATTGAGTCTCTGCACCTATCCTTTATTTATTCTCGCTTTCTGAAACCCTTGTTTGTTTTCATAAAACGGGATTTGGCTCAGGATTGCCCATTTTTAATTCCAGGGTTTCTCTGAATTTGAAAGTTATCACTTGGTAGGTTTCCATACCAAGGCTCAATCCAATTAAGTCCGTAGCGTCTACCAATTTCGCCATATCCCCCTTTTTTTGTGATGCGATTAGGATCACACACATCATGATGCCGTTTACTCTTTTTGTTCATTTCCCTTTATATTATTATTATGCTAGAACCGTTGAATTCATTAGATATCGATTCCTGTATTAGATATCGATTCCTGTATTGAAAAGTGTTTTCTCCGATTTGATTTCGTATCTATCTTCTTTCATTTTTATTGGAGACCATAGTTGGTCCAACCAGAAATTCAATATAGATATATACCGCATAACATATATCTATTATAATATATATATATATTATATATACATGTCCCTATTCCTATCATTTTTAGTGTGCAATTTTGAATACTTGAACGGTCGATTCTTTTTTTTTTTCGTCTTAGGTTTCCCCTTTCCAAATGAAACCCTAGGAATGTTTCATTATGGTCTGGATTGCCCTTTTCTCTTCATATCCTTTTCTTAGGGCGGATCATAAAAAAAAATGACAACGACAAAGGGTAATTTAATATTTCAAATTTCAGTAATAGCCATATCTAATCGAATAGATATAATTAATCAATTAATCATTCCGTTAATTTAGAATTATTTATTAATTAAATAAATTCTATATTTTCGCATTCAAATATATATATAATAAATATCGAATAAGATTATAACTTAATTACTAGAATTACTAGTAATTAATTATATTAATTAATAGATTCTATTCCTAACCTTAAGGTAGAAAATTCG